AAAAAGGGATTAGGTTATTTCGGTAAATACATTCAACCAACTCCAATTCTTTTACCCATTAACATCTTAGAAGATTTCACAAAACCCTTATCGCTTAGTTTTCGACTTTTCGGAAATATATTAGCTGATGAATTAGTAGTAGTTGTTCTTGTTTCTTTAGTACCTTTAGTGGTTCCTATACCTGTCATGTTTCTTGGATTGTTTACAAGTGGCATTCAAGCTCTTATTTTTGCAACTTTGGCTGCGGCTTATATAGGAGAATCCATGGAAGGCCACCATTGACTAGTTTTTGACAGAGGCTTTTTTTAGCTTAACCTAACGCAATGTAAACCCATATCAAGGGAAAGCACTTAGGCTTAGGGAATAGAAATATCGAAATAAGGTCTAAATTAAGGTATATACGATCTATAGTAAGTAATAGTAAACCAGATATTATGATATTAAGATTAAGTAATTGTAGAATAAAGTAAAGAGATCTAAAAGATCTTTTTACTAATCTAAGATATGAATAGTTAGTTTACGTTATGGGGGAAAGACATGTATATGTGATATTAACTAAGTATATATGAACTAAAGATAGAGTTAATTTGCCCTCCTACATATATGTGAATTTATATAGGGATTCGAGCGAAAGTCCTTCTTTTTTTTTCGTCGTCGTCTGCAATTTTTCATTTCCAATTGAATTGGATGAATTTAAATCACGAAAAAGAACAAAGAATTCAAAGAACGATTCGGAAAAAAGGAAAACAAAAACAAATGGAATAACAAAATTTGTACAAATTCAAAAAGTTGATAGGAATTCAAAAAGTTGATAGGAATTCAAAAAAGGGATATTGAGGTATTTCTAATAATTCACGAATATAATAATTATTATTTCAATTCTGCTTTCTTAGTTACTTTGACTCGATAAATTTTATCCATGGAATAAGTAAGTCATAATTCATTGGTTTATTGTATCATTAACTATTTCTTTCTTTTTTGTTTTGATGCGAGGAGTTTATCATGAATCCACTGATTTCTGCCGCTTCCGTTATTGCTGCTGGATTGGCCGTTGGGCTTGCTTCTATTGGACCTGGAGTTGGTCAAGGTACTGCTGCGGGACAAGCTGTAGAAGGGATCGCGAGACAACCAGAAGCAGAGGGAAAAATACGAGGTACTTTATTGCTTAGTCTGGCTTTTATGGAAGCTTTAACAATTTATGGACTAGTTGTGGCATTAGCACTTTTATTTGCGAATCCCTTTGTTTAATCCTACAAACGAAAAATACGTATAGTTTTAGTTTTTTATTTCTTTAGGTTTGCCGCTGCTTTTTCTTTTTCCAATTATATTTAAATTTCCATTTGGTATTCGTTCGGACAATAGCCCATGTAAAGGACTAATTGGGGGAGGAGGAATTGGCACACCAATATTTACTCTCGTATTCCAATAGAACTTTTTTAAGAAGTATTGCAACAAACGAGATATTTGGAAACTCACATAACATAAGACCCGATATCTAATTCTAATAATTATCATTCTTATTGGAAATTTCCAATTGAAACAAAATACATTATATAAATCCATATTATTTCTTATTTTTTACTCTATTTTAGTAGTATTTAGAAAAATAAATACTCGGAATCGGAAAATGCTAGAATTAATAAAAAATATAGAGAATTTCTCTTATTTATTAAGAATACGAAAGAGGAGATCATATGAAACATGTAACCGATTCTTTCCTTTACTTGGGTTATTGGCCATTCGCCGGAAGTTTCAGGTTTAATACCGATATTTTTGCAACAAATCCAATAAATCTAAGTGTAGTACTTGGTGTATTGATTTTTTTTGGAAAGGGAGTGTGTGCGAGTTGTTTATTTCAAGAATGGGCTGGATCCGACCAACTGCACTTTCTTTTTTGATATAACTAGGAAAGAAAAGGTGCATGATTCCGCGAATTACTTATGAATACATTAAAAAATCATATTTTAGAACCATAGCATTTCGTGAGTCATTGGTAAATATACTTAGATTCTCTATCAACCAATAATGTGGGACCTTTAATAGGGTTAAAGCTAAACGGTTTGAAGTCCAGATATAAGCACGGTACTCTTTCTACTACTATCTTAATATAGAAATGATGAAATGATTTCAAAACAAAGAGTGGGAATTTTTTTTTCGATATAAAGCACTCATGTCGATAAAAAACTGATTTGAATCTTTTATTTGTATTTGGTTATAAAAAAAAATGGGTATTTCAACTCTCCGCTTTTTTATCCAACGCTAAATTGATGACCTATACATAAAGTAAAAGAAATTCTTTGGATTTGAGTAAAAAAAAGAAACAACTTTGATGACAATTATTTGGTTGGTCAGAAGAGTCCTCCGAATATTATTTTATTGGATTAGTGATCAGTTTTGATATTTTTATATTATATTTGAATATAAATAGAGAAGACAGGCTCATTACATTAAAAAAAGATATAGGAATTCTAATAAGTATCATAAATAATTGAGCGCGAGA